CCCCTTGAAAGCTTGAGGCAAATAAACGCATTTTTGTTCTACGTCTCCGAGCTACATATCCCCGTCTAATTCTGGTCATTGAATAGATGAAACTTTGACGAATAACTAATAGATTTCCTTTCTTTCAGTTATTCTTTTTCCCTTTCCTAGTCTATTAATAACAAAGCTTTTTTTCCAATGTATAAACTCAAAATTCCAATGGCCTTGGCTACTATAACCTTCCCGACCACTATTTTTCTTTTTTCTAGACATTTCACTTCGAAATAAGAAATCGTATTCTACTAGGTATCAAAATATAGTCAATAAAAATATAGTCAATATATATATATATATAAATGGATAAAGAAATAGTGGATTCCATCGTTTCTATGCTTACTTCTTAAACGGTGAGGTCTTCTCTATACACCGGAGCCTTTACTTCATTTAATCAAAGTTTTTGATAACTTGTATAGTTCACATTCTTTGGCTCTACCCATGAATTATCCAGTAATAGTTCTTTCACGACGAGATCTACTTATACAGTAACGGTATTTAATTATGAAAGTTGGCTGGGTAGCTAACCCTGTTAGTCCGTTCTTGCAAGAGGGGACCTAATCTTTCTGTTTTTTAAGTAAGATTTCCTCCGCTTAATGGATAACCATTTGCTACTAATGGAGAATTTCTTCTCATCTTAAATTGAGGTGATTGGATTTGTACCAATGGAAACCATAAATTTCATACACAATAGACTGAATAGATTTTTTGTAGATATTGAATGGAGTTCTTTTTCTATTCTATCCTATTCGCCGGTACTGATGATTGATACTGGAAAAAGTTTTCTTTCTTTTGTTTTGTACCAGCTCATGATCTGGACGAGTCGCACATACACCCTAGTACATGTTCCTCGACGCTGAGGGCATCCCCGAAGAGCGGGAGATTTTGTGACATTTCTGATTGGCTGTCTTGTATTTCTAATAAGTTGTTTAATAGTTGGCATGTTGAATCATATAAATAATTAAATAATGGGCTGGTTTAGATCAATCCTAACCGGATAATTACGAATTACTTCTATTTATTAAATTATTAAATTCGGCAAAAAGAGAAAATATGAAATTGCGGATTTACACGAAATCGGGGCTTTTTTCACTCAACCGCTACAAGATCAATAATTCCATAAGCTTGGGCTTCTGTTGCTGACATAAAAACATCTCTTTCCATGTCTTCCGAGACAACCCATAAGGGTTTGCCCGTTCTTTGTACATAAACCCTTGTGAGGGTTTCACGCAGTTTCAGCAGTTCTTCCGCTTCCAGGATAAATTCTCCCGTTTGTGCCTCATAAAAAGAACTAGCAGGTTGATGGATCATTACCCTGATGGTATAACATAATAACATAAAAAGGCTTCCTTTATTTCGCATGATGAAGAGAAAAGAAAGATTAAAGAATAACAAGAAAAAAGATAGAATTGAACAACCGTACAGGCATCCTTTGTGCATACGGCTCTATAATAAAATTGACCTTTACCTTCCAAGAGAAAAATAGGATCTATCAGATCCCGATCGGTAAATGATCAAATTACCATCCTTCCCTTCGGAGGAGTTCAAAAATACTATGATGGCTCCGTTGCTTTATCTATTTTTTTGTTTGTCTTCGATTCAGCAATCCCAAAGTTTCTTTTTATCTGATCAAATAAGGAAAAAAGAATTTTTTTTTTCGCACTCTTTCAGAACATAAATATTATTAAGAGTCCCCTGGTGTGAAAATAAAAAAGTTTGTGACGCTGAACTGGAATCCCCGATAGAAAAAATAGGAAATACCCCCTTATCTCATACTACTCTCTCGATACATAATCTAATGTTTTGAAAAAACAATCAATAATTTTTTATATCGAATTCAAAGTGCCATGCTATTATTACTTAATATTCATATGGCGAAGGCATAGTCTTCTTTTTCTTGCAAACAAAAACCTCATTGGCGCCAAGCGTGAGGGAATGCTAGACGTTTGGTAATTTCTCCTCCGACCAAGATAAAAGATCCCATTGAAGCGGCTAATCCCATGCATATTGTATGTACATCTGGTCGCACAAATTGCATAGTATCATAAATAGCGACTCCAGGGATTACCCATCCGCCAGGAGAGTTTATAAACAAATACAGATCTTTGGTATCATCCTCGATACTAAGATATACCATAAGACCAATAAGTTGATTCGAGATCTCACTATCAACCTCCTGGCCTAAAAAAAGTAATCTTTCTCGATAAAGTCGGTTGATTAGGGTAAATTTGTATCCCTTAAGAACCGTACAGGCGCCTTTTGACGCATACGGTTCAACAAAAAAATTGCGAAAAAGAATCAATGTGCAGATTCCAATCCTCTTTCTTTTTTCATAGAAGGCTCTTTCTGACTTCTAACGAAAGGGCTTTTTTTCGATTTTTCAAAAAAAGACGAGTTTTTACTCCTTTCCTTATAATATAAAAATTCACTAAACTTATCGAATTAACTTCTCATTGATATATTATTT